ATAAAATAAAGATACGTTTAATTTTAAGAATAGAAACTTATCAAAATTAATAAATCCTATGCCAGGAACCAGATTTGAACTGGTGACACGAGGATTTTCAGTCCTCTGCTCTACCAACTGAGCTATCCCGGCCGTTGCCGAAGTATCATCCTTATTTTACTAGATTACTTAGGCCTATGTCAACTAAAATAAATTCAAAATTAGTAAATTAAAAAAGTTTTATAGCGGGAATTTCTTGGATCTTCGAAAAGAGTACTTTCTAAGTTTTAAAATGAAAATTATATCGATTCTAAATAATTCAAGTCGATATTTTTTTTATCATTTGTACGTGTATGATATATCCCACAAGACTTTTCTATAATAAGAAAAGAAATTATAGTTTGTAAAAGCGTAGGATGAATGAAAAAATATAATGAATTCTTGAATAACTAAAAAAAAAGGTAAGGCGTCAAACATACTTTTTTGGGGGAGTAGAGTTGGGGATAGAGGGACTTGAACCCTCACGATTTTAAAAGTCAACGGATTTTCATCTTACTATAAATTTCATTGTTGTCAGTATTGACATGTAGAATGGGACTCTATCTTTATTCTCGTCCGATTAATAAGTTCCACCAAGGATCTATCAGACTATGAAGTGAATCATTTGATCAATGAATATTCGATTTTTTCTTAAACTTCGAATTGATTCACACCTTTTCTACTAAAAAAAAAATATATAAATCGAGATTCAGGTCGTCATTTTTGAGATCGTTTTGTGTTACCTAATATTTATACAAAATAGGTTTTTATCCTTCATCCCTTTTTATTTGAATTTTGGATCGAAGGATTCCTTTATCAACACAAGGTAGTGAACTCCATTTGTTAGAACAGCTTCCATTGAGTCTCTGCACCTATCCCTTTTTTCTCGCTTTCTAAACTCTGGTTTGTTCGCGTAAACCAGGATTTGGCTCAGGATTGCCCATTGTTAATTCCAGGGTTTCTCTGAATTTGAAAGTTATCACTTAGTAGGTTTCCATACCAAGGCTCAATCCAATTAAGTCCGTAGCGTCTACCGATTCCGCCATATCCCCCTTTTTGCTTTGAGATTAGGATCTCATTATTATGTCTTTACACTTTTTCTTATGCCGAAACTTTTGAATTCATTACATATAGATACTTTTTTTTATTTCTTTGGTATCTTCTTTCATTTTTTTTAGCCCAATCCATTTTGATTTAGTCTAATCAACAAAGATTCTATCATTTTTGTATTTGCAATTCAATATGGTTATATATTACATAACATATATATGTTATTACTTTTATCATCTTTGTCTTCAAAAAAAAAAAAAATAGTCGAACGGTCAATTCTCTTTTTTTTACTTCCATGAAAATAAATTTATTATTTTTTTTTTTTTTACTTAGAATTCTACAATGTGCAGCGGAAAAAGATTATAAGTCTACTTCGTAGATTTTATATTCTAATAATTTAATTATAAAAAATTATATTCGAAATTAATATTCGAATATTAATTTGAATAATTCTATATTATTAGAAATAAAAAATAAAAATAAAAGTATAAAATAATAATAATAGCGTGAGGTTAGAACAAAAAAACAATAATTTCAAATCAGATATAATTTAACTAAAAAAAAAAAAGATTTCTGATCTAATTAAGAGTTTCTTTTTTATAAACTAATGAAATCAAAATTATAAAGTATTGCTATATTCTATTAATTAAGGTTATGTTTTATTTATTTATTTAATGTATACTCACTATATTATTTGAGCTATATTTTATTCTAGAATATTATAGAATATGATTAATTAATTCTAAATAGATAAGGAAAAAAATGAATAGAATAGTTAATTGATACGATACGATAATAGTAGTTTAGTGAATTTGTATGCACGTTCTATTTTATTTAAGCCCGCTTAGCTCAGAGGTTAGAGCATCGCATTTGTAATGCGATGGTCATCGGTTCGATTCCGATAGCCGGCTTTTCCATATTTTTTCGTTTTTTACATGATTTTTAATGTACTTTAAAAATAAAAGAAGATTGAAAAGACTTATTTCACCTTTTCCCAGAGTTACCACTCCATTTATATTATGTCATATAAACTTCCATATAGTAATATATATTGGGTAAAAGGATTAGACCTTTGCAAAATAAATAAAGAAAATAAAGGAAAATTTTTATGATTTATTTTATTTATATATGATATATTTTATTTATATATATTGTATATACAATAAAAAAATCTGTATATTGAGAAGAATATATCTTCTTACTCTTTGTATTCCAATAGTTTATTGGAGTGGATTTCACGTCATTTATCATTTAGTTCAGTTTTAATTTTGTTTAGTTTTGTACAATTTCAATAAAAAAAAGGAGTCTTTATGTCACGTTACCGAGGGCCTCGTTTTAAAAAAATACGCCGTCTGGGGGCTTTACCGGGACTAACTAGTAAAAGGCCTAGGGCAGGAAGCGATCTTAGAAACCAATCGCGCTCCGGAAAAAAATCTCAATATCGTATTCGTTTAGAAGAAAAACAAAAATTGCGTTTTCATTATGGTCTTACAGAACGCCAATTACTTAAATATGTTCGTATCGCCGGAAAAGCCAAGGGGTCAACAGGTCAGGTTTTACTACAATTACTTGAAATGCGTTTGGATAACATCCTTTTTCGATTGGGTATGGCTTTGACTATTCCTCAAGCACGCCAATTAGTTAACCATGGACATATTTTAGTTAATGGTCACATAGTTGATATACCAAGTTATCGCTGCAAACCCCGAGATATTATTACAGTGAAGGATGAACAAAACTCTAGAACTTTGATTCAAAATCTTCTTGATTCATCTGCCCCCGAGGAATTGCCAAACCATCTGACTCTTCACACATTCCAATATGAAGGATTAGTCAATCAAATAATAGATAGGAAATGCGTCGGTTTGAAAATAAATGAATTGCTTGTCGTAGAATATTACTCTCGACAGACTTAATAAACCTAACTTAAGTAAAAAAAAACTAAAAACAAGAGTTTGGATAACTCCCCTTCGCCCTACTTTTTGATAAAAAAAAAAGGCACTAAGGTAAGGAATTTTGTCGGGGAATCTTTTTCCTATTCATGTATCATAGATTGGTAGGGAGATTTGGATCCCTTGTTTGCTCTTCCCAGCATATTCCATATCAAAGAAATTAGGAAATAGAGAATCTATTTAAAAATAAAAACAAGGTAGATTTTATATCTATTCTTTAATTTATTTATTTAATTTGATTTGATACATTATGGTCAATCACGTAAGATTGGTGAATTAGTTGAAAGTACGGAAAGAGAGGGATTCGAACCCTCGGTAAACAAAAGCCTACATAACAGTTCCAATGTTACGCCTTCAAACCACTCGGCCATCTCTCCGACACCAGGATTATGACTGAGTACCTGGGTGAATAGCGAGTTATTCATCGTTTTTTTAGATTATGGTTAATAGATACCTTTTTTGACCGGAAAAAATTGTAAGTAGATAGAAGATTTTTTTATTTTAATGAGTCCGCTTTTATGTTAGTTCGTACTATACAATTCCTTTGTTTGTGAGAAAATTTTCTCACAAAAGAAAAGGTAAAGGAAATCAAAAGAGTTATAGAATGGATTATTACCTATGCCAAGATCGCGTATAAATGGAAATTTTATTGATAAAACCTTTACAATTGTAGCCGATATCTTATTACGAGTCATTCCGACAACTTCCGGAGAAAAGGAGGCATTTACTTATTACAGAGATGGTGCGATTTGATTATCATTATTTTTTTTCTCGCCGATTTGGAATAGAAAGAAAAACGAGTATTGAAAAAAAATCTACGCTTTTGAAGGTGAAGTTTATAATATAAAAAAAGCAATCCCTTCTGTCATGTATCCACGATTAATGCAGCCTTAGATGCTTCAATTGTGAATTCTAGTATTGAGCAAAAGGTTTTTACCTATGGTTCCCGTATTACAGATCAATCCTACTACACTAATACAATATACGAATAGGAGGCATAGGGAAGAAGCACTACGCCGAGAAATCAACAACACGAAAACTTTCTTCAAAATGATTCCTTTTCTTTCTTCTTCTTCTTTGGGATTGGGACTAATTAAAATGGTTGGAACAATAAACATCCATCTCGTTCGTACTTTGGATACCCGTATAACCATTGAAGACTGTTGAAGTGGCTAATTCCTGGAAATTTAAGGGCGTTGAGAACAAATAAATTTTTAGAGTTTACTTTTTTATTTTTATCTAGCATGAACCCACTTGGTAGTAAGAAAAGATCTTTTGCAAGAAGGTTGGCTAGGGATTTCTTGTAAAAACTTTAGCCCCGCTTAGTTCATAATGATATCAAATTTTTCCATATATTATTTTCATTATGCACCTAAAGGAGGAGCCGTATGAGATGAAAATCTCACATACGGTTCTGAAACGGAGAATTCGTTAAAGCGAATGACGACCGTAACGGATGTCGGCTCAATCTGAAGGAAATTATGCGGAAGCATTACAGAATTATTATGAAGCTATGCGCCTAGAAATTGACCCCTATGATCGAAGTTATATACTCTATAATATAGGCCTTATCCACACAAGTAATGGGGAACATACCAAAGCTTTAGAATATTATTTTCGGGCATTAGAACGAAACCCCTTTTTACCACAAGCTTTTAATAATATGGCTGTGATCTGTCATTACGTGCGACTATCTCCACTATAGAAAAAAAATAACGAACAGCTAGTCAATTAAATACTAGAAACACAAAAAAGGGCTTTCTACATAAGCATCGTATAAAACGATTTTTTATCAGCTGTAGCAAATAAATAAACTTCATAGATCAAATATGAAGTGAAGACTGGATATGCCTAAATACCTATGGATAATAAAAGATTTAATTGAGAGAGGAAGCACCGTAAAGATCAATTGGAAAGGTTTTGGACCGATACAACAAGAGCTGTTTATTTATATCATAATATGAGATAAATCTTCGGAAT